TGATCAAAAGAGCGGTATTTGCCAGAGAATTGGGAGTTCCTATCGTAATGCATGACTACTTAACTGGGGGGTTCACCGCAAATACTAGCTTGGCTCATTATTGCCGCGACAACGGTCTACTTCTTCACATCCATCGCGCAATGCATGCAGTTATTGATAGACAGAAAAATCACGGTATGCATTTTCGTGTACTAGCTAAAGCATTACGTATGTCTGGTGGAGATCATATTCACGCTGGTACAGTAGTAGGTAAACTGGAGGGGGAACGTGAGATGACTTTGGGTTTTGTTGATTTGTTACGTGATGATTTTATTGAAAAAGATCGAAGTCGTGGTATTTTTTTCACTCAAGACTGGGTCTCTATGCCAGGTGTTCTGCCCGTGGCTTCAGGGGGTATTCATGTTTGGCATATGCCTGCCCTAACCGAAATCTTTGGGGATGATTCCGTACTACAGTTCGGTGGAGGAACTTTAGGGCACCCTTGGGGAAATGCACCCGGTGCAGTAGCTAATCGGGTGGCTTTAGAAGCATGTGTACAAGCTCGTAATGAGGGGCGTGATCTTGCTCGTGAAGGTAATGAAATTATTCGTGAAGCTAGCAAATGGAGCCCTGAGCTAGCCGCTGCTTGTGAAGTGTGGAAAGCGATTACATTCGAGTTCGACCCAGTGGATAAGCTAGATAAAGATCCAAAATAAGCGCGTATAATTCAGCAATTCCTGTTTGTTCTCCTAATTGATTGCAATGAAACTTGGCCCAATCTTTTCCTAAAAAAAAAAGATTGGGCCGAATAAAGAATGAACATCTTATACTAATCTTATACTATGAGAGTCTTTGTGTATTTGCATATATTTTTTATATGTACAGACCTTACCATATACAAGTAGATACAAAATATAAACATAAGAAGATAAGATCGAATACTAAACGACTTATCTATTCTATTATTTCTTGTTGGATGTTGGAGCCATAAGTTGAATTATGGATCCTTGGGATTGGTGGATCATTTTCTATTCCTTAGTTTCAGGCCATAGATCAAGCCAAGGGAAGGATCCCTTATTACCCCCCCATCCTGTATATTGTCTTTTTCGTTCCCTGTTGTAATAGAAACTCATTTTCTTATTTGACTATATGAAACGAGATTCTACGAGAATCCATTTTTCATTTAGGGAAGAAACAACTTTGATGAGAATTGAAAGTTTTATATGAGAGAAACCTGTCTTTATATATTTTTTTTTAGGAAAAGATTCTATCATAATCACTATCATAATATATATTGAAATGATTCACCGGATTCCCCAAAAGGAGAATCCTTTTTTTCTTTTCAAGACTCGCTCGTTTTCCATTAACAATCTGAATCATTGGATTATATGATTCATTTGAATTCTGATGAGAAATCAAAATAAAGAAAAAAGAAATAGTAAAATGATTTTTTCTTCGTCGAATGACTATTCATCTATTAGTATTAGGTTTTCATCAAATAGGGGCCAAAAGACTCTATGGAAAAATGTTGGTTCAATTCGATGTTGTCTAACACGAAGTTAGAACATAGGTGTGGACTAAGTAAATCAATGGATAGTCTTGATGCTCTTGGACATACCAGTGGAAGTGAAGAACCTATTCTAAATGATGAGGAGAAACAGATTCCTAGTTGGGGCAGTTCTAGTTTCAGTAATATGCATTATCTAAATTATTTATTTGATAGCAGGAATATTTGGAGTTTGATCTCTGATGATACTTTTTTAGTTAGAAATAGTAATGGTGAAAGTTATTCTGTATATTTTGATATTGAAAATCAGATTTTTGATATCGACAATGCTAGTTCTTTTTTGAGTGAACTAGAGATTTTTTTTTCTAGTTATTTAAATAGTGGGTCTAATAGTAGCAATTACTACTATTATTATTCCATGTATGATACTCAATCTAATTGGAATAATCACATTAATAGTTGCATTGATAGTTATCTTCGTTTTGAAATCAGTATTAATAGTGACTTTTACAGTGGTATCGGCAGTTACTTTTTTCATTTCATTTGTACGGAAAGTCTAAGTACTATTGAAAGTGAAAATTCTAGTATCCAAACTAGTAGCAGTTATTTCAATAGAAGAGGAGGATCTAATGATTTCGATATAAATACAAAATACAGACAGTTATGGGTTCAATGCGAGAATTGTTATGGATTAAATTATAAAAAATTTTTTAAGCCAAAAATGAATATTTGTGAACACTGCGGATATCATTTGAAAATGAGTAGTTCAGATAGAATCGAACTTTTTCTTGATCCTGACACTTGGGAGCCTATGGATGAAGATATGGTCTCTATGGACCCCATTGAATTTCATTCAGAGGAGGAACCCTATAGAGATCGCATCAATTTTTATCAAAAAAAAACGGGTTTAACTGAAGCTGTTCAAACGGGCGTAGGTCAACTAAATAGTATTCCCATAGCAATTGGAGTTATGGATTTTCAGTTTATGGGAGGTAGTATGGGATCCGTAGTAGGTGAGAAAATAACCCGTTTGATCGAGTATGCTACTAATCGATCTCTACCTGTCATTATTGTGTGTGCTTCTGGAGGAGCACGCATGCAAGAAGGGAGTTTGAGTTTGATGCAAATGGCTAAAATATCTTCTGCTTCATATGATTATCAATCAAATAAAAAGTTATTCTATGTATCAATCCTTACATCTCCTACAACTGGCGGAGTTACAGCAAGTTTTGGTATGTTGGGAGATATCATTATTGCTGAACCTAATGCCTACATTGCGTTTGCGGGGAAAAGAGTAATTGAACAAACATTGAAAAAGACAGTACCCGACGGTTCACAAGCGGCTGAGTATTCATTCCATAAAGGCTTATTCGACCCCATCGTACCACGTAATCCTTTAAAAGGTGTTCTGAATGAGTTATTTCAGCTACATGGTTTCCTTCCCTTGAATCAAGATTAAAAAAGATTGTTAAAAATCTTCATTTTCAAATGGAAGTATAGCACTAGCTTCAGTTATTTTTATTTGTAGCGAATAAGCATTTAGTTCATTGTAATAAAAAAAAATAAAATAGTAAAGAAAAATAAAGAAGAAATCTCAAATCAAATAAATCAAATAGAAATATTCAAATAACAAATAAGAAGAATAAGAATATAGAATGAGAAAGAATGAGAATAATAAGAATATAGAAGTTCTTTCTATTTACCGAGAGCCCCCGTTTTTCACTAGGAATCCCTTTTTGTTGGATAAGATTGGTTAAAGTCGCGAACTCCTAATAAACTCTTTTCTATCTTTTCTTTCAAAACACCCTTTTTTGTTTTGAAAGAAAAGATAGAAAGAAGATAAGGATGGGATAAGAAGAATACAATTTATGAAAGCGGATTCTCATACATATTCGTATAGAAAGAGGAATAGGTACACTTCATTTAGTTCTACATTCGTTGCACTTATTGATTATTAAGTACTTCATATGAAGATTATCTTCATATTCTTTCTAATAGATAGACTTATCATAAGATATCTTTATAATTATAATAGGTACAAATACGAAATCGAGGTACCCATTCTATGATATATTTGAACTTTCCCTCTATTTTTGTTCCTTTAGTGGGCCTAGTCTTTCCGGCAATCGCAATGGCTTCTTTATCTCTTTATGTCCAAAAAAATAAGATTGTCTAAATACGATGGGACCAAATCTCATCAATTTCTTTCGAGACTGGATTATCATACAGATACTTTTTTCATGTAATATGGTAGGATATATGATATGTGGCCTTTCCTAAAACAAATGGAAGAGTTGTTATGTATGCCGATGCATAATATACGCATTAATGCATGTATATGCGGTTATAGCTTAATCAATTAAACGATTCAATTCAAAATTATCAGCAAATCTTTTTTAAAAATCTTTGAAATAGAAACTCAATTTATCTAACCAATTCTTTCTAATGGTTCCCGTCGGAATACTGCTAGTTGATGAAAGTTACTTCGGGATCAAGCAAGAAAAGTCGAGTAAAATCCATTTGGGTTATTCTCTCAATTCAAATCGAATGCAACTGGATCTAGTATAGTATGAACTGGCGATCAGAACATATATGGATAGAACTTATAACGGGGTCTCGAAAAACAAGTAATTTTTGCTGGGCCTGTATCCTTTTTTTAGGTTCACTAGGATTCTTAGTGGTTGGAACTTCCATTTATCTTGGTAGAAATCTGATATCCGTATTTCCGTCTCAGCAAATTCTTTTTTTCCCACAAGGGATCGTGATGTCTTTCTATGGGATCGCAGGTCTATTCATTAGTTCTTATTTGTGGTGCACAATTTCATGGAATGTAGGTAGTGGTTATGACCGATTCGATAGAAAAGAAGGTATAATGTGCCTTTTTCGTTGGGGATTTCCTGGAATAAATCGGCGCATCTTCCTTCGTTTCTTTCTGAAAGATATCCAATCAATCAGAATGGAGGTTAGAGAGGGCCTTTTTCCTCGTCGTGTCCTTTATATGGAAATCAGGGGCCAAGGAGCCATTCCCTTGACTCGTACTGATGAAAATTTGACTCCACGAGAAATTGAACAAAAAGCCGCCGAATTGGCCTATTTCTTGCGCGTACCCATTGAAGTCTTTTGAAATGAACTGAAAATCTCAGCATGAGCGAAGGAACTTACTAATTATCTTTTTAAGACAACTGAAGCTTCTTAAAAATGTTCATTTCAGCAAAAGATGCTATATTAGATTTCCCCGTTCCGTTGAGGCAGCAGTCCATATACATTATACATCTCAAAAGCAGGAGGACGTATATGGAACAATTCTAATAAAATCTAATATAACTAATCAAATATTTGAAGGAGAATAGAAACTATTTGTACACAAAAACTATTTTGTATACGCATACGCATGGCGTCCAGCTTCACTCTTTTATACTAGTAAAAAAAGGGTCTAATAAGTATAGGTTCATCAAATATCCAAACATGTATTTTGTTTTTGTAAAGCATAATTCCTCTTTTTCAGCCCCAGATTTTGAATTGATACCCTATACCTGCGCTGCGGTTAGACAGTGAAATCTTTTGAATTCGAAATAAAAGAATTAAAGGATCCGGTAGGGTTCGTCTTGAAATCCAAATAAAATAATATTTTTTAGTTCAAATGGGTTTTTCGAGTCTTCATCGAAAGGAAGAAATGAAGATGAAATCGGTTCCAATTTGCCTAATTGATATCTCTGGAATATGGAAAGAATATTTACTTCTTTTTTTTTTTCATTCGAAAAAGGGCCCTTTTTTTATGTTCTATTCTAGATCCAAAGACTCAATTCTTACACGAAAACAAAAATATGAAAATATTCATAGGTTCGATACCTTGTTCTTGTTATAGAACTCGTGCTTCATAGAAATCTCAGATAGAATCGACGAATGAAACAGGTTCATTAAAAATTCACATCACAGATACAGAATGAAAAAAAAGAAAGCATTGGTTTCCCTCCCATATCTTGTGTCTATACTCTTTTTTCCCTGGTGGGTTTCGCTCTCATTTCATAAATGTCTAGAAACTTGGGTTCTTAATTGGTGGAATACCAGGCAATCCGAAATCCTTTTGAATGATATTCAAGAGAAAAATGTTTTAGAAAGATTTATGGAATTAGAAGAACTATTCCTGTTGGACGAGATGATAAAGGAGTACTCGGAGACACATATGCAAAGGCTTCATATAGGAATGCACAAGGAAACGATACAATTGGTCCAAAGACACAATGAATCTCATTTCCATATCATTTTGCATTTCTCGACAAATCTAATCTGTTTCGCTATTCTAAGTTGTTATTTTGTTCTGGGTAATGAAGAACTTTTCATTCTAAATTCTTGTATTCAGGAATTTCTCTATAACTTAAGTGACACAATCAAAGCTTTTTCGATTCTTTTAGTTACTGATTTATGGATCGGATTTCACTCGACCCATGGTTGGGAACTAATTATTGGTTCGATCTACAACGATTTTGGATTAGCTCAGAATGATCAGATTATATCTGGTCTTGTTTCCACTTTTCCAGTAATTCTAGATACAATTGTGAAATATTGGATCTTCCATTTTTTAAATCGTGTATCTCCTTCGCTTGTAGTAATTTATCATTCAATGAATGAATGAAGAATTCATTAGATCTCTTGATATCAATCAAATCAGAATTTTTCTTCGTGTATAAAGAAATCATTTTCAATCTTAATTATTCTTTATACTTCTACCTTTTCAATTAAAGGTATTCATACGATATTCCACCAGTACAATTCTTTTAGTACATTGAATACAATGGCAAACTTGTGGATAGGGAATTCAACTAGTTACCTATCGAATTTATTGTAGAAATTCCGGGATCAATGATTGGACCATGCAAAATAGAAAGACTTTTTCTTGGGTAAAAGAACAGATGACTCGATCCATTTATGTATCGATCATGATATATGTAATAACTCGAGCATCTATTTCAAATGCATATCCCATTTATGCGCAGCAGGGTTATGAAAATCCACGAGAAGCAACTGGGCGAATTGTATGTGCCAATTGCCATTTAGCTAATAAGCCCGTGGATATTGAAGTTCCGCAAGCTGTACTTCCTGATACTGTATTTGAAGCAGTTGTTCGAATTCCTTATGATATACAACTGAAACAAGTTCTTGCTAATGGTAAAAAGGGAGCTTTTAATGTAGGAGCTGTTCTTATTTTACCCGAGGGATTCGAATTAGCCCCCCCCAATCGTATTTCTCCCGAAATGAAAGAAAAGATGGGCAATCTTTCTTTTCAGTGTTATCGTCCTAATAAAAGAAATATTCTTGTAATAGGCCCTGTTCCCGGTCAGAAATATAGTGAAATCGTCTTTCCTATTCTTTCCCCCGACCCTGCTACGAAAAAAGACGTTCACTTCTTAAAATATCCCATATATGTAGGTGGTAACAGAGGAAGGGGTCAGATTTATCCTGATGGTAGCAAGAGTAACAATACAGTTTATAATGCTACATCAGCCGGTATAGTAAGCAGAATAGCACGTAAAGAAAGGGGGGGTTATGAAATAACCATAGTTGATGCATCAGATGGACGTCAAGTGGTTGATACTATACCTCCAGGCCCAGAACTTCTTGTTTCAGAAGGTGAATCCATCAAGCTTGATCAACCATTAACAAGTAATCCAAATGTAGGAGGGTTTGGTCAGGGAGACGCAGAAATAGTGCTTCAAGATCCATTACGAGTCCAAGGCCTTCTGTTCTTCTTGGCATCTGTGATTTTGGCACAAATCTTTTTGGTTCTGAAAAAGAAACAGTTTGAAAAGGTTCAGTTGTACGAAATGAATTTTTAGATCTAGAGATTCCTTAAAATCAAGTTGGTAAAAGTGCCAAATTATTGTTGATCGATAGAATGATGTATGATTCAAAAAATTATATAAGTCCTTTCTTTGTTTTTTATACTCTTTTTTCTTTTGCGGGATGTCTGAAACTCATTACTTGTATACCATTCCTAATAATAGAAAATCAGCATA